TGACGTATCTGTTATGATTATTTCGTACCCCCCTTTTTCTTTTCGTATTATTTTGCTTACTATACCTGCGGCTGTAGCATTATAAACCGTATTGTTACTCTTGCTCCCGTCGGGATAAATCTGACCCCTTCCTCTGTTTCCGCCTACATATATGGGATATTTTAAAAAGTGAACATCTTTCTTAGTGGAGGGGTCCGGAGAAAGAATTGGAAAGGTAATTTCACTATATTTCTGACCTGGAACAGGACCTATCACAAGAATATTTTTTTTAGTGGAGCGATAACTCTGAAACGACAGATTTCCTATCTTTTCTTTCATCTCTGGCGAAATACGATTGGACGGGGCTAATTCAAACCCATCAGGTAAAATAAGAACAGCCCCCACATTCAAAGCCCCCTTTTTTCCATTAGCAAGAACTTGTTTCAGTTGCATATCATAAGGAATTCGAACAACTGCTTCAAATACAGTATCAGGAAGTACCGCTTGTGGAACCTCGATATCTACCGGTTTATTAGCTAAATGACAATTGGCACATACAATACGGCCAGTTGCTTCGCGTGGGTTTTCATAACCCTGCTGTGCAAAAATCGGATATGCATTTGAAATGGATGCCCAAGTTATTATACATATCATAAGTGATACGGAAATGGAATAAGTAATCTCTTCCTTTATCCAAGAAAAGGTTTTTCGAGTTTGCATGGTCCAATCATTGATCCTGAAAATTTCTACAATAAAATTAGGTAGGTCGCTCGTATAGGTCCCTATCCACGATACTGGTAGTTACTGAAAAATTTTTACTAAAATATAAGATATAGGAAGAGAATCCCTTGGATGTGATGTATAGAAAAAAAAAGAAATTCAATATAAAAAGAAAGAGAAAAAAATAAATAATAATATTATATTACAGTAAAGATAAAATAATATAAAGAAAGATACAATAAAGTAAGATTTTGAATATTTTGCTTATGTGTACAAAATAACAAAGATTCTAATGAGATTTTTGGATCATTTTTCAGTCATTCATTGAATGATAAATCACTACAAGTGACGGAGATACACGATTTAAATAACGAAAAATCCAATATTTCAAAATTGTATCGATAATTACTGGAAAAGTGGAAACAAGGCCAGATATAATTTGATCGTTATGAGCAAATCCAAAATCTTTATAAACAGAACCAATCATTAGTTCCCAACCGTGGGGTGAATGGAATCCTATACATAAATCGGTTAATAAAAGAATGGAAAAAGCTTTTATTGTGTCACTTAAGTTATATAGGAATTCTTGAATCCAAGAATTAATAAAAAAAAGTTCTTCATTACTTAGAATAGAATAACCACTTACAATAACGAAAGAGATTATATTTGTCGAGAAGTGCAAAATCGTATTGATACGATCCTCATTATGTATCTTGATCAATTGGATCGTTTGTTTCTGGATTCCGATAGGAAACTTTTGTAGATGTATTTCCGGATATTCTTTTATCATTTCGTCCAAACGAGCGAGCTCCTCGAATTCTATGAATTTTTCTAGAAAAAAATTTTCTTGGATATCATTTAAAAAAATTTCAAATTTACTAGTATTCCACCAACTAATAACCCAAGATTCAAAACTTTTTTTAAATAAAAAAGAGATCCACCAGGGAAAAAAAACTATATATATAAGATATAGAAGGGTAATAAATGTGTTTTTTTTTTTTCCATTTTTCGTATGTGAATTTTTAATGAACGCACCTCATTTCTCGATTCTATATGATCTAATATTTCTATCAAGTATAAGTTCTCTTACAAGGCTTCGAACTTATGAATCTATTCGTTGTTTTTATTTGTAAGCCAGTGGTTAGTCCTTGAATTTTGAAAGATGAAAGAATACAAAAAAAAAAATAGCCTAAAATAAAAAGAGTACACAAATGAAGAAAAAAATATTATTTTTAGATATCTCAATTGCTCAATTTCGAAGCAATTCCCCCCTTTCCATAAATGTCCCCAAGAGCGACTCCAAATTCGGATTTATAGATAAAAGAATTCCGTTCTATCAACAAAAAAAACAAATATTTCGAAAAAAAAAAATGGCCAATTTCCCCATATCCCACAGGAATAATTAAGAAAGATTTATGAAGAATATTGTGATGTGATAATAAAAAATGAGTGGCAAAAGCAAAATAAGACAGAAAGGTTAGCATTCTAAATGGTCCAGTCCTTTGCTCATTACATTAAGGTTAAGGAAGACAAAAAAAAGATAAAAAGAAACCTCGACTGACACATGACAAAAAAAAGTAGAGATAATTTCCAAGATAGAATCTACCGATACGTAACCTATCAATTTCAAATATTGAACATAAAAAGAGAATTTCTTTCTATTTTATTCCGAAATGCTTTGTTTTGATCTATGAGATGGGTCTATTATTTTTATTTCTTACTTGTTTTGTTATTGGATTTAGTGAATTTACATACGCATAACAAAATTTGTAGATTAAAAAGTTTGATTTTCTAATTGGAATTGTTCCGGATACGTATATATAATACGTATTCTTTAGTTCATCAGTTCATCAATATTGTGAAGAAATTCCAGTTAAGTTATGCTATATAAGTTTTGCTATAAAAAAAGAAGACTCTTGGATTTTTTCACTCCTGCTACGAAAATGCTCATTCTTCAACTCATTTTAAAATACTTCAATTGGTACACGCAAAAAATAGGCCAATTCCGCTACTTTTTGCTCAATTTCTCGTGGAGTAAAATTATCATCAGTACGAGTCAAAGGAACAGGCCCTCGGCCTCTTATTTCCATATAAGGGATACGCCGAGCGTAAATACCCTCTTTAACTTCTATTCTAATAGACTGAATATCTTTCATAAGGAATCGGAGTAAGATGCGACGATTTTTTCCAGGAAATCCCCAGCGAAAAATACATACTATTCCTTCTTTTCTATCGAATCGATCATAACCCCCACCCACATTCCACAAAATTGTGCACCACAAATAACAACTAATAAATAGACCAGCGATCCCATAGAAAGACATCACGATCCCTTGTGGAAAAAAAAGTATTTGCTGAGAGTAAAATAAAGATATGAAACTTTTTCCAAGATAACTGGAAATTCCAACCAATAAAAAACCCAATGAACCTAAAAAAAGTATAAAAGCCCAGCAGAAATTACTTATTTTTCGAGACCCCACTATAAGTTCTATCCATATATGTTCTGATCGCCAACTCATACTAGATCCAGTTGCTTTTTTTTGGAAGTGGGAGACTAGCCCATTTGATTTGACTTTCTGTTTTTTTTTTTGTTTCTGTTTCCGAAGTAATTTCCATCAACTCGCACTATTTTGATGTGAATCTTTAGGAGGAATTCATCGAATTCATTAGATTAACAAATAAAGTAGCCTCATCCTATGATCTCCTATCTACACATATATAACATGTTATATCGTATTAGATTATATCATATTAGACTAACTAGATATCCGTATTAGGATCTAAGTCTAGGCCTTGAAAAATAAATAAATGAAATCTACTTCCATCGTACCTAATCGGATCTAAAAAATCTTGTTTTTTTGAACATGAAGAGATAATGAAGCCATTGCAATTGCCGGAAATACTAAGCCCACTAAAGGAACAAAAATGGAGGGTAAGTTGTTGAGAATTGTCATAGAAGGGGCACCTCAATTTAATATTTGTACCTGTTTATTTTTTCTTCTAATATTTTTTTTTATTCTATCTTTTAACTTTTAATTGGAATTTTTATTTCATTTTTATATTATTATATTTAGATTAGAATATTTATATTCTAATAATTAGAATCGAATTTAATATTATTTTTTATCTTAGAATATTCTATAATTCTATAATTCTTAATTATATATTATTATATATCTATATTTAATTTCTATTAACATATTCTATATTCGAATATTCGATATTTATTAAATTTATTAATTATCCTATCTTAATAATTCTTATAGTACTATATTAATATTACTATATTACTAGTAGTAATTCTTATATTACTAATCGAATTATTTAGTAATTATTTTAATTATTGGTAATAGTAATTAGTTTATTAGTAATTATTCCAAAGCTAATTTTAGAATCACTAAGATTTGTATATAATAAAATTATATCGAAATGCACATATATAATTCTAATAAAATAAAGTCCAAAGAATATTGAACTAATTAAGTGACTTTTTTGTATTTCTACATGAAATATATATGATAATCCACCTATTTTTTATTCTTCTTTATATTATTTTTTTTTCTTGTCTTATAACTTTATTTTTTTTTTATTTTAGTAAAATAAAAAATAACGAGTTTTTCTGCTTATAAATTCCCGAACACTTCGTTACAATTTCTAATCCGATCAAAAAATTGGGATTTTTTGTTTTTACCAAAAAGAGGGGATTCTCGCGATCGCGATATATATATATATGAGACTCTACTTTTTTCTATTTTTGTATGCAGAAGTAAGAAAAAAAGATGAAATTCGTTTTATTTTTTATTATTTACCATTTTACCTTGCCGACCTTTTTTTTCACGGAAAAAAGAATTCACTCTTTTTTCTTGTTGATAGAAAAAAGAGTGAATATCGGCCAAAAAATTATCTGGATGATTCTTTACTACAATTTACTCTTATGTCCCATAAAAATGCATTCGTGGTGTTTTTCCTTTGATTACAATAAAAAAATACCCACTCGCCAGAAAAAAAAAATTAACTAATTTCAATTTAATTAACTTTAATTAAGTTAAGGCTCTACTTGATTTAGGATTCAAAGGAAAGAAATCATGGAGCTGAAGTAACTCATTCAAAACGCCTTTTAAAAGATTACGTGGTACGATTGAATCGAATAAGCCCTTATGGAATAAAAATTCAGCCGATTGTGAACCTTCAGGTACTGCCTTATTCAATGTTTGTTCAATTACTCTTTTACCGGCAAATGCAATATAGGCGTTAGGTTCAGCAATAATGATATCTCCCAACATCCCAAAACTAGCTGTCAC